TTATAATTTATAATATAATAATTAAAATACAATACGCAATAACTCCAAAAAACGTTCTGATACATCTGTAAAAAACAGAAACTAACACTAGGAATGTTTGACGAACAGTATAAAGAATCATTATTATTTCGACACAAGAAAAGGATTTTTCACACCCCTTTTCTTGTGTCGAAGACTAGGAAGACGAATAAACCCTCCCAGAAATATTTGCTCCCTTCATTTATATTTATCCGTTCTATTTCCCTTTTACTTTTGGATAGGATCTAGCCAAAGTGAAATGTATTAGAATGAAATGCATTTTTTACATTTCAATCTGACAATAGCAACATAGCCCCAATTTTGAAAAAAAAAAGAAGGGGTCAAGTCAAATAGTCTTTCTATATACTATGTCTAGGAATGTCGTACAAGGAATTCCCGGCATCTCATAGAAAAAGAGTCTAAAAGAACAAAATTCTTTTTCTAATTTCTTTTTTTATCATAGATAATTGCTAATGCTTTTTACAAACTTGATGTCGATAAATACGCCAGTCTAGAAATTCATTTCGGACAATTGAACCTTCTCGAACTGTTTCTTTTTAAGAACCAAAAAGATTTGTGCCAAAATCACAGATGCGAAGAAGAACAAAAGACCTTGTACACGTAATGGATCTTGAAGTACTATTTCTGCATCTCCCTGACCAAATCCGCCCACATTAGGATTACTTGTCAACGGTTGATCCAATTTGATAGATTCACCTTCTGAAACAAGAAGTTCTGGCCCCGGAGGGATAATATCAACCACTTGACGTCCATCGGATGCATCCGCTATGGTTATTTCGTATCCCCCCTTTTCTTTTCGTAGGATTTTGCTTACTATACCTGATGCTGTAGCATTATAAACTGTATTGTTACTCTTGCTCCCATCAGGATAAATTTGGCCCCTTCCTCTGTTTCCGCCTACGTATATAGGATATTTTAAGAAGTGAATGTCTTTCTTAGTAGCGGGGTCGGGGGAAAGAATAGGAAAGGTGATTTCACTATATTTCTGACCAGGAACAGGGCCTATGACAAGAATATTTTTTTGGTTGGGGCGATAACTCTGAAAAGACAGATTGCCCATCTTTTCTTTTATCTCGGGGGAAATACGATCGGGAGGGGCTAATTCAAAACCCTCTGGTAAAATAAGAACAGCCCCTACATTCAAACCCCCCTTTTTACCATTAGCAAGAACTTGTTTCAGTTGCATATCATAGGGAATTCGAACAACTGCTTCAAATACAGTATCGGGAAGTACCGCTTGCGGAACCTCAATATCCACTGGTTTATTAGCTAAATGGCAATTGGCGCATACAATACGTCCAGTGGCTTCTCGTGGATTTTCATAACCCTGCTGTGCAAAAATGGGATATGCATTTGAAATGGATGTACGAGTTATGATATATATCATGAGCGATATGGAAATAGATCGAGTAATCTGTTCCTTTATCCAAGAAAAAGTATTTCTAGTTTGCATGGTCCAACCATTGATCCCGAAAATTTCTACAATAAATTGGGGTAGGTCACTAATGGAGTTTCCTATCCACGATTCTGTTATTTACTGGAATAATAATAATTTGACTGGATTAATATATAGGAATATAGGATGAATCTCCGGGATGGGTAGAAATATAAAGTTTTTTTCAATGCTTTGCTTATGTACAACTGCAAAGTAATAAGAAACATTATAATTAGATTAGGTAGATAATTTTTCAGTCATTCATTGAATGATAAATCACTACAAGTGACGGAGATACGCGATTTAAATAACGGAAAATCCAATATTTTAAAATTGTATCTAGAATGACTGGAAAAGTGGAAACAAGGCCAGATATAATTTGATCATTATGAACAAATCCAAAATCCTTGTAGACAAAGCCAATCAGCAGTTCCCAACCACGGGGCGAATGAAATCCGATACATAAATCAGTTAATAAAAGAAGAGAAAAAGCTTTTATTGTGTCACTTAAGTTATATAGGAATTCCTGAGCCCAAGAGTTAAGAATAACAAGTTCTTTATTACCCAAAATAGAATAACCACTTAGAATAATGAAACAGATTATATTTGTCGAGAAGTGCAAAATCGTATGAATACGACCCTCATTGTGTATCTTGATTAATTGGATTGTTTCTTTGTGAATTCCTATACGAAGGTTTTGTAGATGTGTCTCCGAGTATTCCTTGATCATTTCCTCTAAGAGGAGGAGTTCCTTTAATTCTTTGAATTTTTCTAGAATACTATTTTCTTCAATATCATTCAAAAAAGTTTCGGATTGCCTAGTATTCCACCAATTTGTAATCCATGATTCCAGACTTTTTTGAAATGAGAGCGAAATCCACCAAGGCAAAAATACTATAGATGCAAGATAGAAAAGAGGAGTTAATGCTTTCTTTTTTGCCATTTTTTCATCTGTGAATTGTTAATGAATCTTATTCGTCGACTTTATGTAATCTAAGATTTCTCTCACGCATCAGTTCTATTACAAGTTATCGAATCTATGAATCTATTCACTCTTTTTTATTATTATTTTTTTTTATTTTTTTATTGTTCCATATATGTCTGCTTTGACTCGAATGGATGTTCTGAAGAAATTTCAATTAAGTTATGTTATAGAAAAAGAGGATTCTTGCGTTTTTGCCCTCCTGCTGAGAAAGCATGCATTTGTCGGCTCATTTCTTAAAACACTTCAATTGGTACACGCAAGAAATAGGCCAATTCAGCAGCTTTTTGTTCCATTTCCCGTGGAGTAAAATTCTCATCAGTACGAGTCAATGGAATGGCTCCCTGGCCTTTGATATCCATATAAAGGACACGACGAGCATAAATACCCTCTTTAACTTCTACTCTGACGGACTGAATATCTTTTATAAGAAATCGGAGGAAGACCCGACGATTTTTTCCAGGAAATCCCCAACGAAAAATACACACTATTCCGTCTTTTCTATCAAATCGATCATAACCACTACCTACATTCCACGAAATTGTGCACCACAAATAAGAGCTAATAAAAAGACCCGCGATCCCATAGAAAGACATCACAATTCCTTGTGGAAAAAAAACGATTTCCTGAGACGGAAATAAAGATATCAAATTTCTACCAAGATAACTCGAGGTTCCAACCAACAAGAATCCTAATGAACCTAAAAAAAGGATAACAGCCCAGCAGAAATTACTTGTTTTTCGAGCCCCTGTTATAGGTTCTATCCATATATGTTCTGATCGACAACTCATAGTTGATCCAGTTGCTTTTTTTTGGAATTGAGAGAATACCCCAAATGAATTTTACTTTAGTCCTTTTGTTTCCGAAGTAACTCGCATCAACTAGCACTAGTTTGATGTGAACCTTTAGGAGTAATTCATTAAATTGGTTAGATCTAAACTAATAACATACCCTTCGTATGATCTCACTAAAGATAGCCACATGCATATAGATGGACCAACTTTACAATTAAGCCGTCCGCCAATTCGGGTCTATTTGAAAATAGCTAGAATATAGCATTTTGGGAGATTTTCGTCGGAAGACGCTTATACCATATTTTGCTAAAAGGATATCTGTGTTATGATACAAGCGTCAGTTTAAAAATGAGATTTTGTGCCCTCGGCTCTAAACAATCTTGTTTTTTTGAACATGAAGAAATAAAGAAGCCATTGCGATTGCCGGAAATACTAGGCCTACTAAAGGGACCAAAACAGAGGGAAAGTTAAGAGTTGTCATAGAATGGGTACCTCGCTTTACTATTTGTACCTGTTATTATTATTTAGATTTTATATTTATAGAATATAAAGATATTATATATAAAGATATCTTATATCTTATTATAAGTATAATTTGATAATTCTAAATTGGAATTATTATTAATTAATATCTCTCTAATCTATTCTAATTCTAAATTCTAAATGAGTATATAATGTAGTTTTTCATCCCTCTACATGAAAGATTTGAAAGGATATGGATGAGATATTATTTGATTCATTTTTTTCTCTTGTCTTCAAATTTAATTTACTAAGCAAAAAGTTTCTTAAAAATGAATTAGATTCTATTTATTTAGTTTTATATATTAAAGGGTTTGTTAGAATCCCATCCAGCAGGGATTCTTAGTCAAAATAGGATTATCGTAAGGTATAGAAAGATAAAATTCTATTATTCCGATAAACTAATTACTTGTTTGCTCAAAATAATTCAACTTCATGTTCTAATTTTGATTCAAAGGAAAGAAAGTGTGGAGTTGAAATAACTCACTCAGAACGCTTTTTAAAGGATTACGTGGTACGATTAGATCGAATAAGCCCTTCTGGAATAAATACTCAGCCGCTTGTGAACCTTCGGGTACTGTTTTATTTAATGTTTGTTCAATTACTCTTTTACCCGCAAAGGCAATGTAGGCATCGGGTTCGGCAATAATGATATCCCCCAACATACCAAAACTAGCTGTCACCCCGCCGGTAGTAGGAGATGTAAGGATTGGTACATAGAATAACTTTTTATTTGATTGATAATCATATAAAGCAGCAGATATTTTAGCCATTTGCATCAAGCTCAAACTTCCTTCTTGCATGCGTGCCCCTCCGGAAGCACACACTATAATAAGAGGTAGAAATTCTTTAGTGGCGTATTCAATCAAACGGGTAATTTTCTCCCCAACTACGGATCCCATACTACCCCCCATAAACTGAAAATCCATAACCCCAATTGCTACGTTAATACCGTTTAATTGCCCTATACCTGTTTGAATAGCCTCGGTTAATCCTGTCTTTCTTTGATAAGAATCGATACGATTTTTATAAGGCTCCTCCTCCGAATGAAATTCAATGGGATCCAGAGAGACCATGTCTTCATCCATAGGCTCCCAAGTACCCGAATCAATCAAAAGTTCGATTCTATCAGAACTACTCATTTTCAAATGATATCCACATTGTTCACAAAGATTCATTTTTGATTTAAAAAATTTCTTATAATTTAATCCATAACAATTTTCGCATTGAA